CTAATTTGATTCGATGGAGAGATAAACCGGTCGCTCTTTCTATTGTACAAGCGAGATTAGTTGGATTAGCCCACTTTTCTGTCGGTTATATATTTACTTATGCAGCTTTCTTGATTGCCTCTACATCGGGCAAGTTTGGTTAATTCTTTATTTTAGGGGGTGTATCCGCGAGAATATCATTTCTTTCAATAGAGAAGGGATCTACCTTCTTATATTTCTACATCTAGGATCTGACTTGTATCATTGATACTAATAGGAATTGAACCATTATGGCAAGAAAAAGTTTGATTCAGAGGGAGAAGAAGAGACAAAAATTGGAAAAAAAATATCATTTGATTCGTCGATCCTCAAAAAAAGAAATAAGCAAAGTTCCGTCGTTGAGCGAGAAATGGGAAATTCATGGAAAGTTACAATCTCCACCACGTAATAGTGCACCTACACGCCTTCATCGACGTTGTTTTTCGACCGGAAGACCGAGAGCTAACTATCGAGACTTTGGGTTATCCGGACACGTACTTCGCGAAATGGTTCATGCATGTTTGTTGCCCGGGGCAACAAGATCAAGTTGGTAAGGATTAAAATGTCCTTTCATTTTTCTATTAATTTCTATGATCATCGATCATAGAGGGTCCTCTTTACCATTCTGTATAAATGGACTATTCTATTTGTACAGATATGGTAGAGGGGCGCATTCAATCCCTGTTTGTCTATTAATTCTCAGTTCGTCTCTTCATCGCGGGGTAGAGCAGCGTGGTAGCTCGCAAGGCTCATAACCTTGAGGTCACGGGTTCAAATCCCGTCTCCGCAACATTTTTTTCGACAAAAAAACCGAATAATTAATTACCGTTTTTTTTTTGGGGGGGGGGGGAGGAAAAGAAAGGGAAGAGTAGAACCACTAGACTACTGCGGTCAACTATACTTATATACTTAACTTAATTAATGCTTTATCTATTAAATATAAATAAAATAGATTGAATTTAATATATTTACCCATTATCCTGGGCGGATAGCGGGAATCGAACCCGCATCTTCTCCTTGGCAAAGAGAAATTTTACCATTCGACCATATCCGCATTATATATAATATATATATATAATTATATAATATATATATTTATATTATTTATTTATATAATATTTAGATAATTCTTATTTCAAAACGTCTTATAATAGATACTTAGATACTTAATAACAAAATATGTATTTAGTATATTTTTTATTTCAATTTTATTATTTTCCATTTTTACATATTTTTACAATACAAATACACAAAAGTTTGTCCCCTCCCTCTACTTTTAATTTTTCTAATTTTTTCTTTTTCGTTATTTGCATTTTTGGGACTTATATTGAATTTTAATGTGTCTCACAACCTGAAGGAATTCGGAGGGAGGGGTCATTTCATTTTTGGATCTAGAACGAATAGGTTCAAGAGATGAGAGAATTAAGGATACCCACCAGAAAGACTAATCCAATCCACAATGATGTACCGGAAAATACAACATTTTTGTTACCCGACCAACCCTCAGGAGAAGCAAATACAACAGGTACACTAATCAGTAAGATTAATGAAGTAGCAATTAATGCAAAAACAGCCAACTGGAAAGCAATAGTCATGTTTCTAATCCTCCAATCTACCAATAAAAGAATTATACCATTTGATATCTTTATCATTATCAGCCAAAAATAAAAAAAAAATGCATCATGGAAAGATTTTACCATGAATCCATCATTGATTCTATATGACTTATTACCACCCCTTGTCGCTTTATTCGGGCACGGAACCGAGGGTCATTTTTTTTACTTTACAAAACAGGGGACATGCTTGCTGGATCATGCATCTGTATTATATATATACAGATAGATAGACCTATAGATTTACACCCGATATCTTTCTATAGATAGTAATGGTATCAACTCATATGTCCATGTTCGGGTTCTATTGGGTGGAATAAAAATCAAATATGGGATAAAAAGAAAATAGAAATTTTCTTTCGGAGAGATGGCCGAGTGGTTGATAGCCCCGGTCTTGAAAACCGGTATAGTTCGAAACAAAGAACTATCGAGGGTTCGAATCCCTCTCTCTCCTTTTCTCGGCGAATAGATTTGTTGCGTTTCTTTTTTTTTATTGGTTTTGCCCGGCTGAGTAGCATAAAAGGAAATGGCTCGGCTAAATGGGATAGCCGAGCCAGAAAAGAAATAGATTAGACCAGAAAAGAAATAGATTAGAAGAGAGAAATGAGTTGAAAAGAAAGGAAGAAGGAATCCTTTTTAAATAGGACTTGATCCACCGTACATATTAGGTTTGGTGGAATCAAATTGATTCCTACTTCAAGCATTGGATCTCTATCTCAGTTAAGAGGAGTCATGGAAAGAACAGGTTCAAAATCACGATCAATTCCTTTTTCAAATCCGGCAGCAGCTGCACGAGCCCTTCCTGCATGCCATAAATGACCTACGAATAGGAAGAATCCTAGAACAAAATGAGAAGTAGATAACCAACT